TTTTGCTTTAGCCAATGACGCAATTAGAGGAATAATTGGCACAAGGGTATCGAACTTCTTAATAGCATTATTGATTAGAAATGAATTTTCTAGAATTTGACTCCGTACCACGGAAGGGTTCATTCGCACGCTTGAAAGATAGCCCAAAATTTCAAGGGAATGATTGGATAATTGGTTTATATAAATCCTTCTTGGATGAAACCACAGCGAAAAATGCCGTTGCCAAAAAGTGACAAAGTAAAATTTCCATTTATTCATGAAAAGAGATGTTCCTTTTGAAGCCAGAATGGATTTTCTTTGATACCTAATATAATGCATGCAAGGTTCCTTGACCAACCATAGGTTCGACCAAAAATCCTTAACAAAGACGTTCACAAGACGTTCTATTTTTACATAGAAATAGATTCGTTCAAGAAGAACTCCAGAAGATGTTGATCGTAAATGAAAAGATTGGTTACGTAGAAAGACGAAAATGGATTCGTATTCACATACATGAGAATTATATAAGAATAAGACTAATCTTTGATTTCTTTTTGAAAAAGAGGAACTGGCTTTCTTTGGAGTAATAAGACTATTCCAATTACAATATTCGTTGAGAAAAACTCGTAATAAATGCAAAGAAGAAGCATCTTTTACCCAATAGCGAAGAGTTTCAACCAAGATTTCCACATGGACAAGGCGAGGTATTAGTATATCTAACACAAAATTTAAATGTGAAAAATTGTCCTCTAAAAAGGGAAATATTGAATGAATTGATCGTAAATTCTGAGATTTTACTATCTTGTTCTTTTTCCCTTCTAGACAAGATAGTAATTGTAGAGAAAATGGAATTTCGATAATAAAAGCAAACCCCTCTAATATGATTTGAGAATACAAATTCTTGTTGCGCGCCCAAAATGGATTTTGGTTATAATCATTAGGAGAAATAAAAAAATGATTCTGTTGATACATTCGAGTAATTAACCGTTTCACAATCAGTAAACTGGATTGATTGTCATAACCCGGATTTTCCGACAAAATCGATCTACTCAAAGCACGATTATGAGCAAATGCATAAATATACTCCTGAAAGATAAGTGGATATAGGAAGTCGTGTTGTTGAGATCTATCTAGCTGTAAATATCTTTGGATTTCCTCCATTTGAAATTCGATTTGAATCAAAGGTAGAAGATTTTTGGGGTTATCAAATGATACATAGTGCGATACGGCCAAAACAAGGTATTCTAGTAAGAATAGATACCTTGGGGACAGGTAAACTTGTCAACAGATTCTCTACCATCTCTTTTCTTTTTCCATTCATTTCATTTAATTCGTCTATGTTTATGTTATAGGATAACAAGGTGGTTAGAAATCTTTTATTTTTTAAACCTAATCGCTCTTTTGATTTCGGAAAAAACTTTCTTTATCAATATACTGCTTCTTTTACACACACATCTCCATTTCATAATAGAGAATGTCAATAGTTAGGATTCATTAAAAAAAATAGAATTCACCCACGGAGGGAGAAGTGCTTCCCGTATCAGGCACTAATTTATTTTTAACGTCTAATTAGACCGGGAAATTGTTCAAATCAAATTAAGAACAGAAGCTGGTTGCTTTTTCTTTCTGATAATGAATTGAAGCCACAGGGCCCCTATCCATTTATTCATTCGACCCAAGTTTCTTTTGTTCCATTCAAACAAGGTTTTGTACCAATCCGATAAGAATGAAATATCTTTAGAACTCTCCATTGATACGACATGCTATTTTTTCCATTTATTCCCTTTCAGGATCAGTCGCGGTCTTCCAAAGTTTACCGATGGTATGGACGAATTCGTCACTTCATCAAAATGTGTAAAAGATTCTAGCCGCACTTAAAAGCCGAGTACTCTACCGTTGAGTTAGCAACCCGAAGAAAATATAGATTAAACAAAACTTCAACAAGGGGTGTATAGATACAATCAGAATCAAAATCAATTGAATTGAATTGAAACAAAGAGAAAGGAGATTATACGAGCTAATCAAACTATTGAACTAACAAATCTAAAAAATCGAAAAAAAAAAACAGATTTTCGAATGGATTCAAAACATAAAAATGAATTGATTAGATGAAAATACAAGAAATTATCCGATAAAAGAAAAAAAGATACAGAATTGTCAAAATTGATAGAGCATCTCTTATGTTATCTAGCTTTTTTTCAATCAAAAAAACCTCTTGTATCAAAGAAAGCATCATTTGAATAAGATAAAGTCAAAAAACTATGGGACAGAAATAAATAGACCCGGTCCGCTTATCACGATGAATTATATTTGTTCAATACACTGTTGTCAATATAAATGTTGAGAAAAGAATACAGTGTAAAAAAGAAATTGCATTGAAATCCCTTTTTTTTGAATTTCATTGAAATTCAAAGAAGTTCAATTTAACAATGCAATAATAATATTCAAAATTGTCTTGGATTGACACTACATATCTAATCTACATAGATAGAAAAGTATAAACGGAAGAATAAAAAAGGAAGAATTAAAAAAAAAATATCGAATTTTTAGTCCATAATGTATTTCATCAATCTAAGTGGAATAAACAAAGTAGATTCCTTGTTGGTTAGTCGAGTTCCAACGAAAACCGCGCAATTCAATTAAAGGAAATGTCCGAATTTTATATTTATAAGATCAATAAACTAAGGTTTTGTCGTTCTAGACCGTCGGATTCGACGGAAACACTGATAAATAAATAAATACGAATACAGCAGAAAAAAGGGGGGTCAAAAAAAAAACAAGTAGAGAAAAATTAGACAAAGTTATATACAAGTCACTACCCCCCCCCCTTGGTATTTCTTTAATTGAATTTCATTTGATTAGACGGAAGTTCCTTAAAAATCTCCGCTTTCTTTAAAAGATTCTGAACAGTTCCTGTAGGTTGAGCGCCTTTTTCGAGGAAATATAAAATAACAGGAACATTTAAATAAGTTTGATTCTTCATTGGATCATAAAAGCCCACTTTTCTAAGACCTTTTCCTTCTCTTCGGGATCGAACATCAATTGCAACGATTCGATAGACGGCTCATTGGGATAGATGTAGATGAACAATACCCCCCCCCTAGAACCGTATAGGAAGTTTTCTCCTCGTACGGCTCGAGAAAAAATGATTTGATTCCAAATTTTGTCTATGTATGCAATTCTAATACTAATAAATTCAATTAAATGACAAATGGGCCTATAAAATCAATTAGACTATGATTTCAGTCTTTTTTTTTTTTCTTCCGGAAAATGAAAAAGAAACCATTCGTACTCATAACTCAAGTTGGATAACTCTCAATCAAATAGCTCAAAGGAAAAATCTTTAGCCAATTTTATTTATTGAGTAGTCTTTACTCCCTTTTGTTTGTCTCGTTTAAACTATTTCAAATTTTATTTGGATTCTTTAGTCTGATCCAGTTATTGAGACTATCGAGACAATTAAAAAGGCGTTTCCTTGTTCTTAGATCCTTTATCCTTATTTTGAATCAGTGGGTTTAGACATGACTTCGGTGCTTCTTAATCCTTTCAAAATGGTAGCAACATACCCTTTGTTTGAGTTTGATTTCTTCTTTCTATCAAAGAACCCTATGGACAGTTGATTCCCGCATGATACACTTTGAATCGAAAAATTTTGATCAATTTCAACAAGTTTTGCTTTTGAGTTGGAAACTTGCTCGAATTGGATCTTTTCGATTTCTATATATGTTCCATATATTTACGAAGTTGTTCCAATTAATTGGCATTAACCCTAGATCCTTGCCCCCGAGAAATGAATTAATACTTTCTATTCGAGCCCCATCATGGACTATTTACAACCCAACAAAAAGCGAAGGGTTCAAGTGTAACAGAACAAACAATGTCGAGCCAAGAGCACCCTCATTCCTAGATAAATCAAAAATGGTGGATGTAAAAATCCACAACGGATCGTGTCCTTCAAGTCGCACGTTGCTTTCTACCACATCGTTTCAAACGAAGTTTTACCATAACATTCCTCTAATTTGGAATTTGGAACCGGTATGGAATTGATTCAATTATGGAATCATGAATAGTCATTGGTTCAGCTGTCCACAGACATCGTAATCTAGACTTTTTCTTCTATATATTTCTTCTATATATGAATATATGATATGTGGACAGTTTTTCTGAAAAAGTCTTAGCAAGACAGCATTTTGAACCTATTTTTCACTTTTTAACATACATAAATAATATATAGATAATAGAAAGAAATAAAGAAACAAATAACCTTTTGAATCTGCATCTTCCGGTAACTCAATAGGATAGATTAAACGATTTCCTACTTTTTCAAAGATTCCACGTACAAGGAATCATTAAAAATATTTTATTTAAAAAAAATCTTTCTAATTGAAATTGAAAAAGTTTCCTGTTTAGACATCATTATTAAATTTGATTTAATTTGAAGAAAATTGGACAATAAGCATCACCTTTGATCTTCATAGGAAAATCAGTCTTTCTTTTTGAATTGACTCATCACTGATTTAATTTCAAATAGAAATTTTAAATATATCAAAGAAAAAAAGAAAGAAATCCATTTTTTTTCATGAGATGTATAAAAAAATGATGTACGTTAAGATTTGAATCTTTATTCTTTTCATCTGATTACGAAAATCAAAATCGAAAAAAATAGGGAAGGGTTTTCGTATCTATCAGATAGACTGAACAGTTGTCACTGTTATAGATATTCTAGATTTTAGAATATCTATAATTTCAGTTTAAATAATTTATTAAATAATTTAAGGATTACAAATCTTTTTCACAAAAACCCAAAAATTAATTATTGTCATTGAAATAGAACGATACATACCATATAAGCTAAAAATTTCCTTGATTATATGATTGATATGTATTTGGTTTAACTTAACATGACATGGGGTTGAGTAATATTTCAATAATCGACTCTTGCCATAAAGTTCATAAAGTGAATAAAAGGGATAGGATAAATCACCCCTGCCTCAACCGTTACATCGATTTCAAATTTTTCATTAGAGTCAAACACAAAATACCTAAATCAAATGAGATTCAAAGAAAAAACGCCGGCTCCATAACACATTTCTATATAATATGGAACTTGATCGTTTGTTAATGAAATTCGAACAGACACAGATATTAAAATTAATAAAGTAGAAAGAAGAAGGGGGGTAGATAGGAGTTAATCCATATTAATTTTAATAATGGAGCATAAAAAGCGGATCTTCGCTGGGACGGAAGGATTCGAACCTCCGAATAGCGGGACCAAAACCCGTTGCCTTACCGCTTGGCCACGCCCCATTTCAATTTCTAATCGACACTAAGAAACGATAATATTGGTATTGGTTGTTTGTCAACTCCAGTCCAAATATCTATAGAATAGATTGGTACTGGGATTTTGATACATATAGATATAGAATTCAACTTAATTTATTGATCATTACATAGAATTCAATTAAGATATTGTATGAAAGTATGATTTCTTCTATTCTCCTTTGAGAATTGGAGGATTTTTGATTGGGTGGATTCAAAGAAAAAGAAGGATTTTTGTCTACCTTACTTACTTTCTTTCTTTTTCCTTCTATCAAAAACTCAATCAAAATACAATTATCTCCAAGAACAAAATTTCTGTTATGCTTAATATCGTTAGTTTAATCTGTATTTGTATTAGTTCTCCCTTTTATTCGAGTAGTTTTTTCTTCGGCAAATTGCCCGAAGCCTATGCTTTTTTGAATCCAATCGTAGATGTTATGCCAGTCATACCTGTGCTTTTTTTTCTCTTAGCTTTTGTTTGGCAAGCTGCTGTAAGTTTTCGATGAGATCCTGAATAATAATATCCTAGAAAATGCACGATTTCCTCGAGAAAAAATTCTAACAATTGCTAAAATCAGATAAGTTTTAGAGTATGAACCCTCGATTCGCACACTGAAATTCGTGGATAGTCGCCATAAATCAGGCTTACCCCCATTTCCCCCTTTCCAGTGCCAGTGAAAGACCCTAATAGAGTTAGGGTCTCCCACAATATCTAATTTGGATATAAACGCACATTTTTGTTAATGAAAAACAACTGAATTTGTGACAATGCATTTCTATTTCTAGAAAAACCCCATTTCTTGGTGTCAAAATAGGATATGTGGTAGAAAAATGGAAGATCTATTCTCTTTTTTTTTTTGTTCCAAAAAATCATCTTGGAGATTGTGTAATGCTTACTCTGAAACTCTTCGTTTATACCGTAGTGATATTTTTTGTTTCTCTCTTTATCTTTGGATTCCTATCTAATGATCCGGGGCGTAATCCTGGGCGTGAAGAATAAAATACAATACAAAAGGGTTCCTTGGTTAATTTTCAAATTGTCTTAGGATTTTATCTATTCCACGCGTTTCACTAAGATTTTCAAAATTTGAAAAAAAAAAATCAAGTCATCACCGGAAACGGAAAGAGAGGGATTCGAACCCTCGGTACGAATAACTCGTACAACGGATTAGCAATCCGACGCTTTAGTCCACTCAGCCATCTCTCCGAAAGACAATTACTACATTACACATAATGTAAGGAATCTTTCTTTCTCTCTCTTCTTTCTCTATTCTATTATATATAGAGAGATCCACAAATCAGGAATTTCCTTTATCTAAAATATATAAACGCTTTATCTAAAAGATGGGCTCGACCGCGCCAACAATCAAACTCAAAAAAAAATGAGCAGGACCCCTTTGTGTTGGTGTTGATTTTGTTCGAAGGGCCCTTCTTATTCTCATGGCCCGGCCTGGTCAGTACCCGGCCGGGCTCTTTTTTTTTTTGTTCCAACAAATTCAAATTAAAATTATAGGTAAATAATGATTTATCTGATATCTGATTTGAAAACAAAAAGACTTTTTTATTATATTATTATAATTATATTCAATTAAATATTTTATATTCAAGCAACAACAAAAAGAAGAAAGACTGTTTACATTCTTTTTCTTGTTATATTTTACCAAACTAAAAAAGAAACTATCGATTCTTTCACAATGCATTTTTCTGTTATGATTTTAGTGTTTTTTTTAGCCGTATCTATCTTCTTCAGCAAAAGAGACAACTTTAGTCATTTAATTTAAATTAAATGAAGCCTCTTTCCCGAATCTCATTAAATTTGGATCTCCCCACGAAAAAGTTCAACACTCTCATTTTGATGATTCTTTGAAGATCCTATCTTAATCATGCTCAATTATCTTGTTCGACAAAAGATCCATTTGTATACAATAATCATATTGTAGCGGGTATAGTTTAGTGGTAAAAGTGTGATTCGTTCTATTAACCCTTAATAGTTAAAGGGTCTTTCGGTTTTATTCATATATTCATATTCCGATCAAAAACTTTATTTCTTAAAAGGATTAAATCCTTTACCTCTCAATGATAAATTCGAGAAAAAAATACGAATTCTTGTGATTTGTATCCACGAGTCGCTTATAAATTGAAAAGTTGGATTATGAAATTGCGAAACAGAATTTTTGAATTGGACCGAGACTTCCAATTGAA